TCCATCGAATTGTTATTGGATACCGAGGACTTAGAGACTCTCCTGAGTCTGTATAGAAAGTATCTTCAGCCCTTTCTACAACCACTAATTCGATTTTCCGTCGGGCTATCCAATCTAATTCAGGACCCGGTAATTAAACACTACATTAGTAGTGGAAGGGAATCAATAAATCTTTATATGAGAGACCTTCCACCACTATAATCTGTCCTTGAATCCTAGAGGCAAGGATTTAGAGCACTTTAGCTTTCGAGAGTCAAACTTCCAGATGTTTAGAACCAAGCAAGCAAGTCTCAAGAGTCCTTTTACTTTGTTTGCTTCTGCTGGGGAAAAATTCAGCGAGTTATATTAGCAAAACGAAATAAGAGATTTCGAGTTTTTTCTTGATCAGGCGACACCCGGATTTGAACTGGGGAAAAAGGATTTGCAGTCCCCCGCCTTACCGCTCGGCCATGCCGCCAAAATGTATGATCTCCTACAAAATAGATGAAAAAAAAAGTCTCCCTTTGTTTGCGTCGGGTGGGGAATTCCTAAACTTCTTTTTTTATTGGACTTGCATCTTGAATCCCGTTTTCTTAAATTTAACCCTTGCCCGAAAAGAAAAAAATCCTTCGTTTTTTGGATTGGATCCATCCCTTCGGTTGTATGTATAGTATCTCAAAACCTAAATATTTACAAATTTTCCCTCTCTTTTTTATATTGATATTGAAAAATTGAAAAACCAAATGTGGTTTTTCAGTCACAAAAGCCAAAATTTAGGACAAATTTGAACCATTAACTATTAAATGTGACTGTAAATTCATGAACGATTCTTGGATTTGAATCCAAAATTGTCTTTTCTTAATCCTAATGATATAAGACAATCCAAATTGATATATAACTAATCAGTATTGATTCTTTTCCATAAAAAAAATCCTTCCCAATTTCTATTATAACATCAAATAGAAGTATATGTAAACCCCAGAACATAAATTGTTATACAAATATTTAATTGGATATCCTATCTATATATGATGCCTATAGAGAATTATCAGTAAATTGTAGTGCTTCAATTTTTCATTCAATAGATGGAATAGAAAATGGAAATATAGCATAGCACGCGCTGTCCCGAATAGAACTTCAATAAAGGAGGAAACATAGATAGCTATCTACACATGGTTAATAAATACAAACTTTATTACTCTATTACACCCTTCGATCGTATTCTACTAAAAAAAGGTAAAAGTATCTCTCTTTTATGCGAATCATTTGTTGAACAATAGAATCCATGAAAAAGTTAAGTGCTCAAAAAAGATCAACTCTATATTTTTGATGATTATAATGTCTTTATATCATCGAACAGATTAAATACCGAATCCATTTATTTTTCTGGTACCCAATCGGATTAGAATATGTAATATCATAATAATGGTAGAAATGGAATCACCTTTTTTTTGATATTCTATCCAAAACTCCATAAGTTTAAGTGACATTTATTAATTCCTTTCGATTTTGTATCTGTTACAAATTCCAATTTGAATATAAAATTGTCTTTATTCCTCCGTTCATATGCATTTCATACATTCCATATATGGGGTGGGTCAAATTTCATGTGATTCAGTAAACAAAATAGAAATTCCATCATTGCTAAATCAATCCATATGATTTGATGAAGAATGGGTCAATAATGGAATTTTTTCGAGAAAAGGGAAATTCAAAATGCTCGGGGATGGAAATGAGGGAATGTCTACAGTACCTGGTTTTAATCAGATACAATTTGAAGGATTTTGTAGATTCATTGATCAGGGCTTAACAGAAGAACTTTATAAGTTTCCAAAAATTGAAGATACAGATCAAGAAATTGAATTTCAATTATTTGTGGAAACATATCAATTGGTAGAACCTTTGATAAAAGAAAGAGATGCTGTATATGAATCACTCACATATTCTTCTGAATTATATGTATCCGCGGGATTAATTTGGAAAACCAGTAGGGATATGCAAGAACAAACTCTTTTTATTGGAAACATTCCTTTAATGAATTCCCTGGGAACTTCTATAGTAAATGGAATATACAGAATTGTGATCAATCAAATATTGCAAAGTCCCGGTATCTATTACCGGTCAGAATTGGACCATAACGGAATTTCGGTCTATACCGGGACCATAATATCAGATTGGGGAGGAAGATTAGAATTAGAAATTGATCGAAAAGCAAGGATATGGGCTCGTGTGGGTAGGAAACAGAAAATATCTATTCTAGTTCTATCATCAGCTATGGGTTTGAATCTAAGAGAAATTTTAGAGAATGTTTGCTATCCTGAAATTTTCTTGTCTTTCCTGAATGATAAAGAGAAAAAAAAAATTGGGTCAAAAGAAAATGCCATTTTGGAGTTTTATCAACAATTTGCTTGTGTAGGCGGAGATCCGGTATTTTCTGAATCCTTATGTAAGGAATTACAAAAGAAATTCTTTCAACAAAGATGTGAATTAGGAAGGATTGGTCGACGAAATATGAATCGGA